TTCTTGGAGATAATTGCATTTTGATTGCGTTTTTGATATAAGGAAAAAGAAAGTAAGTAAGGTAGACAAAAACCCTTCTTTTTCTTTGAATCCACCCAACCAAAAATCCTCCAATTCTCAAAGGAGGATAGAAGAAATCATACTTTCATACAATATCTTAATTGAATTCTATGTAATGATCAATAAATTAAGTTGAATTCTATATCTATATGTATCAAAATCCTAGTACCAATCGATTCTATGGATCTATAGATATTTGGACTGGAGTTGACAAATAAGCAATACCAAGATTATTGTTTCTTAGTGTCGATTAGAAATCGAAATGGGGCGTGGCCAAGTGGTAAGGCAACGGGTTTTGGTCCCGCTATTCGGAGGTTCGAATCCTTCCGTCCCAGCGAAGTCCATTTTTTATGCTCCATAAAGAAATAGGGGAGTGGGTAAGTGGGTAGGAGTTAATCCATATTAATTTTAATATCTGTGTCTGTTCGAATTTCATTAATAAACGATAAAGTTCCATATTATATAGAAATATGTTATGGAGCTGATGTTTTTTCTTTGAATCTAATTTGATTTAGGTATTTCGTGTTTGACTCGAATGAAAAATGGGAAATCGATTTAAGGATTGAGGCAGGGGTGATTTATCCTATCCCTTTGTATTCACCTTCTCACAAGAGTCGATATTACTCAACCCCATTTAAACCAAATACATATCAATCGTATAATATAATCATATAAAATGAAGAAATGTTTATCTTCTATGGTACGTATCATTCTATTTCAATGACAAGAAAATTTTTGGTTTTTTGTGAAAAAGATTTGTAATCCTTAAATTATTTAAACTGAAATTATAGATATTCGATAATCTAGAATATCTATAACAGTGACAATTGTTCAGTCTATCTGATAGATACGAAGAACCTTCCCCATTTTTTTTTCGATTTTGATTTTCGTAATCAGATGAAAAGAATAAAGATTCAAATCGTAACTTACATCATTTTTTTTATACATCTCATGAAAAAAATAGATTTCTTTCTTCTTTTCTTTGATCTATTTCAAATTTATATTTGAAATTCAATCAGTGATGAGTCAATTCAAAAAGTTATTCGTTTCTCTATTTCTATTTTTTTCTCGGATCTATATATTATTTATGTATGTTAAAAATGCTGTCTTGCTAAGACTTTTTCAGAAAAATCGTTCCACATATCATATATTCATATCATATCATATATTCATATATAGAAGAAAAGTCTAGATTACGATCTCTATGGACAGCTGAACCAGTGACTATTCATGATTCCATAATTGAATCAATTTCATACCGGTTCCAAATTAGAGGAATGTTATGGTAAAACTTCGTTTGAAACGATGTGGTAGAAAGCAACGTGCGACTTGAAGGACACGATCCGTTGTGGATTTTGACATCCACCATTTTTGATTTGTCTAGGAATTAAGGGTGCTCTTGGCTCGACATTGTTTGTTCTGTTACACGCGAACCCTTCGTTTTTTTGTTGGGTTGTAAATAGTGCACGCTGGAGCTCGAATAGAAAGTATTAATTCATTTCTCGGGGGCAAGGATCTAGGGTTAATGCCAATCAATTGGAGGAACAACTTCGTAAATATATCGAACATATATAGGAATCGAAAGGATCCAATTCGAGCAAGTTTCCAATTCAAAAGCAAAACTTGTTGAAATTGATTCAAATTTTTCGATTCAAAGTGTATCACGCGGGAATCGACTGTCCATAGGATTTTTTGATCGAAAGAAATCAAAAGGGGGTATGTTGCTGCCATTTTATTTTGAAAGAATTAAGAAACACCGAAGTAATGTCTAAACCCAATGATTAAAAATAGGGAAAGGATCTAAGAACAAGGAAACACCCTTTTAATTGTCTCAATCGTCTCAATAACTGGATCGGACTAAAGAATCCAAATAGAATTTGAAATGGTTTAAACGAGACAAACAAAAGGGAGTAAAGACGACTCAATAAATGAAATTGACTAAAGATTTTTCCTTTGAACTATTTGAGAGTTATCCAACTTGAGTTATGAGTACGAATGGTTTAGTTTTCATTTTCAGGAAGAAAAAAAGACTGAAATCATAGTCTAATTTATTTTATGGGCCCATTTGTCATTTAATTTATTAGAATTGCATATATAGACAAAACTTCGAATCAAATCATTTTTTCGCGAGCTGTACGAGGATAAAACTTCCTATACGGTTCTAGGGGGGGTATTGTTCATCTACATCTATCCCAATGAGCCATCTATCGAATCGTTGCAATTGATGTTCGATCCCGAAGAGAAGGAAAAGATCTTAGAAGGGTGGGCTTTTATGATCCAATGAAGAATCAAACTTTTTTAAATGTTCCTCTTATTCTATATTTCCTTGAAAAGGGTGCTCAACCCACGGGAACTGTTCAGAATCTTTTAAAGAAAGCCGAAGTTTTTAAGGAACTTCCGCCTAATCAAATGAAATTCAATTAAAGAAATACCAGGGGGGTAGCAACTTGTATATAACTTTGTCTAATTTTTTTCTACTTGCCCCCCTTTTTCTTTTTTTCTTCGGTATTCATAACTATTTATCATAGTTTCTGTCGAATCTTATGGTCTAGATGGTCTAGAATGACCAAATTTATTGATCTTCTAAATATCAAATTTTTGCATTTCCTTTAATTGTGTGGTTTTCATTGGAACTCGACTAAGCAACAACAAGGAATCCACTTTGCTTATTCCACTTAGATTGATGAAATACATTAGCATTAGGGACTAAAAAATCCGATATTTTTTTTTGAATTCTTCCTTTTTTATTCTTCGATTTATACTTTTTCTATCTATCTATGTAGATTAAATATGTAGTGTCAATCCAAGACAATTTTGAATATTATTGTATTCCATTGTTAAATTGAAATTCAAAGGATTTCAAAAAGGATTTTATTTCATGCAATTTCTCTTTTCCAATGTATTCTTTTCTCAACATTTATATTGACAACAGTGTATTGAACAAATATAATTCATCGTGATAAGCGATCCGGGTCTATTTATTTTTGTCCCATAGTTTTGTTACTTTATCTTATTCAAATGATGCTTTCTTTGATACAAGAGGTCTTTTTGATTGAAAGAAAGCTAGATAACTTAAGAGATGCTCTATCCATTTTGACAATTCTGTATTTTTTTTTTAGATTTGTTAACTCAAAGGTTTGATTAGCTTGTATAATATCTTTTCTCTTTGTTTAAAATCAATTTAATTGAATTTGATTGTATCTATACACTCTTTGTTGAAGTTTTGTTTAATCTATGTTTTTTGCGGGTTGCTAACTCAACGGTAGAGTACTCGGCTTTTAAGTGCGGCTAGAATCTTTTACACATTTGGATGAAGTGACGAATTCGTCCGTAACCTTGGTAAACTTTGGAAGACCGCGACTGATCCTGAAAGGGAATAAATGGAAAAAATAGCATGTCGTATCAATGGAGAGTTCTGAAGATATTTCATTCTTATCGGATTGGTATAAAACCTTTTTCGAATTCTTGGAACGGAACAAAAGAAAGTTGGGTCGAATGAATAAATGGATAGGAGCCCTGTGGCTTCAATTAATTATCAGAAAGAAAAAGCAACCGGCTTCTGTTCTTAATTTGAATAATTTCCCGATCTAACTAGATGTTAAAAATAAATTGGTGCCTGATACGGGAAGCACTTATCACTCCACGAGTGGATTCTATTTTTTTTAATGAATCCTAACTATTGACATTCTCCATTATGGACTGAAGATGCGTGTGTAAAAGAAGCAGTATATTGATAAAGAAAGTTTTTTCCGAAATCAAAAGAGCGATTCGGTTTAAAAAATAAAAGATTTCTAACCATCTTGTTATTCTATAACATAAACATAGACGAATTAAATGAAATGGATGGAAAAAGGAGAGGGTAGAGAATCTGTTGATAAGTTTATCTGTCCCCGAGGTATCGATTTTTACAGAATACCTTGTTTTGACTGTATCGCACTATGTATCATTTGATAACCCCCCAATCTTCTACCTTTAATTCAAATCGAATTTCAAATGGAGGAAATCCAAAGATATTTACAGCTGAAGAGATCTCAACAACATGACTTCCTATATCCACTTATCTTTCAGGAGTATATTTATGCATTTGCTCATAATCGTGCTTTGAGTAAATTGATTTTGTCGGAAAATCTGGGTTATGACAATAAATCCAGTTTACTGATTGTGAAACGGTTAATTACTCGACTGTATCAACAGAATCATTTTCTGATTTCTCCTAATGATTCTAACCAAAATCCATTTGGGGCGCGCAACAAGAATTTGTATTCTCAAATCATATCAGAGGGGTTTGTTTTTATTGTCGAAATTCCATTTTCTTTACAATTCCTATCTTGTCTAGAAGGGGAAACGAACAAGATAGGAAAATCTCAGAATTTACGATCAATTCATTCAATATTTCCCTTTTTCGAGGATACTTTTTCACATTTTAATTTTGTGTTAGATATGGTAATACCGCACCCTGTTCATGTGGAAATCTTGGTTAAAATCCTTCGCTATTGGGTAAAAGATGCTTCCTCCTTGCATTTATTACGAGTCTTTCTCAACGAATATTGTAATTGGAATAGTCTTCTTATTCCAAAGAAAGCCAGTTCCCCTTTTTCAAAAAAAAATAAAAGATTATTCTTATTCTTATATAATTCTCATGTATGTGAATATGAATCCATTTTCGTCTTTCTACGTAACCAATCTTTTCATTTACGATCAACATCTTCTGGAGTTTTTCTTGAACGAATCTATTTCTATATAAAAATAGAACGTCTTGTGAACGTCTTTGTTAAGATTAAGGATTTTCGGGCAAACCTGCGGTTGGTCAAGGAACCTTTCGTGCATTATATTAGGTATCAAAAAAGATCCATTCTGGCTTCAAAAGGGACATTTCTTTTCATGAAGAAATGGAAATTTTACCTTGTCACTTTTTGGCAATGGCATTTTTCGGTGTGGTT